TGTGCTTCGCTAGGTCGAGGTAAGTAAGGTATACGAAAGAAAAGCCTATTTGACAATGAAAGTGACCAAAGATATTCGTTTTTCAAAAAACTTTAGCTTGGACACAAATACAGCAGGCCCTTCCTAAATCCATGTGAATTCCTCTTCGTAGTTTTTCATTTCACCAGGCCCGTGAAATGATTTGACTTCCAAAACTCAATAAGATTGGGGATATCAAAAGAAAGGGAGTCTCACTAATTCTTTTATTGTGGATATGAATATGTAATTCGCCTCCGAGGATTAATGACGAAAGGTTGGTTTGTTTATCTGCAATTGAAAAAATCAATATCGATTGGATCCATTGATATGCGTTTTTTCTTTCATCTGCTTAAACGATTGCCGTGAATAAACTTATAGGAATAATTGGGTTTAACTTAGTTACAAGCAATAAATAATAATGAAGAAATGAAAATTATACAATTTTTTTTGCTTCATTTTTACATTTTTATAGGGCTATACGGACTCGAACCGTAGACCTTCTCGGTAAAACAGATCAAACTTATTATTATTAAAATGATCTGAACTGTTTCAAAGACCCAACATGCATTTTTTTTGCATTGGGCTCTTTCATTAACTGACATAAATATCAGTTAGTCTGCCATTTTTTTTCTTGACAGAAAAAAAGATAAGGAAATGGCTCCATGTGCTCTGATTCATTATTTGGGAGCATTACCAAAGTGTTTCAAGGGTGGGGTTATCTTGACGTAGGTCTGTCTCTGGCCTAGATCAACCTAAGTTAAATGAAGTCTCTATCGTTCAAAAATCAAATATGAAACTTCATACACCTTGAAGTTCATATGACGAAAAGAGATTTTTTTGAGGTCCTTATACTCATTATGCCTAGCATTGAATAGACTGGGGTATTCACCTTATCAAGATCTCAAATCAATGATGGGGTCTGTTTGGCACCTCCTAAATGGGCGTCCAAATTGGACCGAACCTTTTGTCAGGCTATGGTTCCCTCAAAGTTATGGAGTAAGACATCGATTTCTCAACAAGATCAATTTTTATGATTGTATGATGAACTCCCTTGAAAAACATTGGCGCGCGTGTAAACGAGTTGCTCTACCAACTGAGCTATAGCCCTTAGTGCTTGTGATACATATTTTATCATGTAGATAAATTCTTGTCAAGATAAATATTCCATGATCCAACATCTTGATCTCTTTGAGTGGTATTCCTTAGATTAGTATTGCTTATAAGTAATATGATATTTATAATCCATCGACAGGATGGGTTTCATTTGGTTCTCTTTGGGATGATAAATGACCTACTTAACTCAGTGGTTAGAGTACTGCTTTCATACGGCGGGAGTCATTGGTTCAAATCCAATAGTAGGTAAAACTTATTAGATACCATTGACTCTGGTATCTAATAAGGTTTACGACCCACCCTTAGTGATATTTATTTTTGCATTTTGTATCTTTTCTATTTCATTTTTGAATTTGAATTTTTACATTAGAATTGGATTCTGTTTGATTATATTTGATTGTATTCACCCGACAGAATCTAAATAGGATTAGAAAGAGAACTTCTTTTTATTATTCGAACGTACCAACGAGTTATGAAATCGGATTGATAGCCTCCACCCGTGTTCTAGCTCGTCGGAGAGCTAGATTTGCCTCAATTTTTTGTCTCCTTCCTTCAGCCTTTTTCACATTAGCTTCCGCTATTTCAAGAGTTTGCTGAGCTTCTTGTGGATCAATGTCACTACCCTTCTCCGCATCATTTACTAAAACAGTGATCTCATTATTGCCTATTCTAGCAAAACCACCCATCAGAGCCATCGTTAACCATTGGTCGTTAAGGCGTATTCTCAAAATCCCTATATCTACAGCTGTGGCAATAGGGGCGTGATTTGGTAATATGCCAATTTGACCACTATTAGTAGATAAAACGATTTCTTCCACTTCTGAATCCCAAACAATTCGATTAGGGGTCAGTACACTAAGATTTAAGGTCATTTCTTCAAATTGCTCTCCATTTCTAAGTTCATAGCCTTCGCGGTAGCTTCATCGATATTACCTACCAAATAAAAGGCCTGTTCAGGAAGACCATCTAATTCTCCGGAAAGGATCAATTGAAATCCTCGAATTGTTTCTGCTAGACCAACATATTTCCCTGGAGAACCGGTAAATACTTCTGCTACGAAAAAGGGTTGTGATAAGAAACGCTCAATTTTTCGCGCTCTTGCTACGAGTAAACGATCCTCTTCGGACAATTCGTCCAATCCAAGGATAGCTATAATGTCCTGAAGTTCTTTGTAACGTTGTAAAGTTTGCTTAACTCTTTGGGCGGTTTCGTAATGTTCCTCACCAACGATCCGAGGTTGAAGCATGGTTGACGTTGAATCTAAAGGATCTACTGCTGGATAAATACCTTTGGCAGCCAATCCTCTTGATAGTACGGTAGTAGCATCTAAATGTGCAAATGTCGTAGCAGGGGCAGGGTCAGTCAAATC